TCGCGAATGCCTAAATTTTCTAGGATCAAATCAAGGAAATAGGGTTTTGTCGTTATAGAACACAGGATTCGAAGAAAACAATGATAAATAGATACGAATAGAACGGGAAAAGGAAAAAGGGGGGGTAATAAAAAAGAGTAGAGAAAGGTTATCCAAAGTTATATACAAATAACTGCCCCCCTTTTTTGTATTTCCTTAATCCTTAATTGAATTTCGTTTGATTAGAATCAAGTTCCTTAAAAATCCCCACCCTTTTTAAAATATCCTGAACAGTTCCTGTAGGTTGAGCCCCTTTTTCAAGGAAATAGAGAATGGCGGGAACATTTAAATAAGTTTGATTCTTTATCGGATCATAAAAACCTACTTTCTGAAGATCTTTTCCTTCTCTTCGAGATCGAACATCAATTGCAACGATTCGATAGACGACTCATTGAGATAGATGTAGATGAACAATACACCCCCCCTAGAAACGTATAGGAAGTTTTCTCCTCGTACGGCTCGAGAAAAAAAGAATTGGATTTGAAGTTTTATCTATGGTATGGAATTCGAATAAATTCCATAAATGACAAAAGGTTCTATAAAATCATCAAATCAATTAGACTGGAGTTTAAGTCTGTTTTTTCTTCTTCTTTCCTAAAAAAAACCATTCTTACTCATAACTCAAGTTAGATAACTCTCAAATAATTCAAAAGAGAATCTTTCGTTTATTGAGTGGTCTTTACCCCCTTTTTTGTTTGTCTCGGTTAAAATCTATTTGGATTCTTAAGTCTGGCCCAGTTAGTGAGACGATTAAAATGGTGTTTCCTTGTTCTGGGATCCTTTATCTTTGTTTTAAATCATTGGGTTTAGGCATTACTTCGGTGCTTCTTAATCCTTTCAAAATGGCAGCAACATACCCCTTTTTTTGATTTCCTTCTATCAAAGAATCCTACAGACAATAGATTCCCGCGTGATACACTTTGGATCGAAAGGGTTTGATTAATTCCAAGAAATTTTCCTTTTTAATTGGAAACTTGCTCGAATGGGATCCCTTCCGTTTCTATATCGAAGATATATTCACGAAGTTGCTCCAATTTATTGATTTGCATTAACCCTAGATTCTTGTCCTGAGAAATGAATTAATACTTTCTACTCGAGCTCCATCGTGGACTATTTAGGTTACCAACAGATGTCGAAGCCAAGAGCACCTTCATTCCTATAGAAATCGAAAATGGTGGATATAAGAAAGAATCCACAATGGATCATGTCCTTCAAGTCGCACGTTGCTTTCTACCACATCGTTTCAAACGAAGTTTTACCATAACATCCCTCTAATTTGGAACCAGTATGGAATTGATTCAATTATGGAATCATGAATAGTCATTGGTTTGTAGACATCGTAATCTATATCCCTTTGTTCTATAATGTTCGTTAGAATATAGAAGAGAGATTTTATATATAGCTATAGATCGGTAAATAAAGAATATAGCTATAAATCGGTAAAGAGGTTTCTGAATAAGTTTTAGCAAGTCCTCTTAATTTAAAATGAAAAAGAATTTCTATTTAATAATAGATTAAATAATAGATTAAAGGTTAGGGTTAAATATTTGTTAAATATTTAAATTTTTAAATTTAAAATCGAGGGGATCAAAGGGATCAAAAACCTTTTTCACAAAAATAGAATAAAAAATAGAATAGAAGGATACATATACGTTAAACATTTCCTCATTTTTATTATTTTGTTTAAAATGTGTAGTTCAGCAAGATTTCGCTAATCGAATCTTGCCATACATAATAGAATATCCATACATAATAGAATAGAAAGTGAATAAAAGAGATGAATAAAAGAGAATAAAAGATATAAAACAAAAAACACCCCTCTTAAGTGTTAGATAAATTTACAATTATTTATTAGGGCCAAACACGAAATACTTATTCAAAGAAAATACATCGGATTCGGATAGATATATAATTACATAATTACATATATAATCTTATTTTTGTTAATGCAATTCAGGCAGACACAGAAATTTGAATATCTTCGGTTAATGTATTCGCCCCCGGGGTACTACAGGACTAATGGGACATAAGAGAAAAAAAAATGGGAATTATTTTCGGGGATGCGGACTGGCTAGGTACAAATCCCAACAAGTCCAAATTAAGTTGCTCCTTTTTTATTTTAGTCTAACCCCTTAGGAGAATTAATCCTATCGACTTTGAATGAATTTCATTAGTACCAAAATAGTTAGAATTAAGAAATCTATGTAAAAATTCCTAAAAATATAGTTTCTAGGATACGAAATAATAGATAGGATCCTTGAAAATCCAAATATTGATAAAATAGAAAATCAATATGGGACGGAATGCTTTTCTAAATAACTAACTTCCCGAAACAAGATGGGATTGGGCATAGGATGAAAAGACCCCTTTTTTTAAATTCCAACTCTTGGAACCCATGTTCCCAATTTACCTGGATCAGAAATAGAGTCAATTACATTTGCGTGTCATTTGTACGCGATTC